CTTCCCAACTCCTTTCACTGTAACAGAATACGGTATTCTAGATTCATAACCTCTCTCAAGCAAGAGAAAGAAACATCAATTTATTCATGGATATCCACGATATGTTCCCTATGGTGACCGGGTTCATGAATTATGGTCAACAAACAGTACGAGCTGCAAGGTACATTGGTCAAAGTTTCATGATTACCTTATCCCACGCGAATCGTTTACCTGTAACTATTCAATATCCTTATGAAAAATCGATCACATCAGAGCGTTTCCGCGGTCGAATCCACTTTGAATTTGATAAATGCATTGCTTGTGAAGTATGTGTTCGTGTATGCCCCATAGATCTACCCGTTGTTGATTGGAGATTGGAAACAGATATTAGAAAGAAACGATTGCTTAATTATAGTATTGATTTCGGAATCTGTATATTTTGTGGTAACTGCGTCGAGTATTGTCCAACAAACTGTTTATCAATGACTGAAGAATATGAACTTTCTACTTACGATCGTCACGAATTGAATTATAATCAAATTGCTTTGGGTCGGTTACCAATGTCAGTAATTGGCGATTACACAATTCGAACAATTATGAATTCGACTCAAATAAAAATAGCCACGGATAACCCCCTTGATTCAAGAACGATTACCAATTACTAAGATTCCGTTTTGATCTAAAGAAGCGAAGTTTCTTTCATTTTGGTTGGTTAGTAACTACAAAACATAACTATTGATTGGTGAGAATCACGGCTTGATTTGGATTTCGAATAGATTCATATATCCGTGATGATTTCGAAATATCAAATTTCAACTACTCTTTCGGATACAAAAGCGGGATTGGTCCAATAACTGTATCTACATCAATCCACACCACATTAAGATTCAATTCAATTAGGCATATACAAGAAAAAAAAAAGAAAGATAGGGTAACCTCTTTTTTCCTGGCCCGGTCAGTAAGGTCATGAAAATGAAATATTTCAACTTATTTATCTCTTATTTTACACATAATGGATTTACCTGGATCAATACATGATATTCTTTTAGTATTTCTAGGATCAGGTCTTATATTAGGAGGCCTAGGGGTGGTATTACTTACCAATCCAATTTATTCTGCCTTTTCATTAGGATTGGTTCTTGTTTGTATATCCTTATTCCATATTCCATCTAACTCCTATTTTGTAGCTGCTGCACAGCTCCTTATTTACGTGGGAGCCGTAAATGTCTTAATCGTATTTGCTGTGATGTTCATGAATGGTTCAGAATATTACAAAGATTTATATCTTTGGACAGTTGGAGATGGAGTTACTTCACTGGTTTGTACAAGTATTCTTTTTTCACTAATTACTACTATCTCAGATACGTCATGGTACGGGATTATTTGGACTACAAGATCAAATCAGATTATAGAGCAGGACCTGACAAGTAACGTTCAACAAATTGGAATTCATTTATCAACAGATTTTTATCTTCCATTTGAACTCATTTCTATAATTCTTTTAGTTGCTTTGATAGGTGCAATTGCTATGGCTCGTCAGTAATAAATACTTAGAATTAGAAATACAAAATCAAATAAAATAAATAAGGCCGTGTTTTGTTCTGTGTTATTATTATCACATCAATTTCCCTTCAGTTCCATTTTGATATTCTATTGTTCATATATTAAATTGAATGGGTTTGAGTTCGATCCATTACTAATACCTTCCTTTTTTCCGTACTTGTTATATTCTAGTCAATCAAATCGGTTAAATTGTATTGTTGTTCATATTGAAATCAATCTCAATTGATGAGGAGTTGGTCAATGATGACCGAGCATGTACTTATTTTGAGTGCCTATTTATTTTCTATCGGTATTTATGGATTGATCACAAGCCGAAACATGGTTAGAGCACTTATGTGTCTTGAGCTTATACTGAATGCGGTTAATCTAAATCTCGTAACATTTTCTGATTTATTTGATAGTCGACAATTAAAAGGAGACATTTTCTCGATCTTTGTTATAGCTATTGCAGCCGCTGAAGCAGCTATTGGGCCAGCTATTGTTTCGTCGATCTATCGTAACAGAAAATCAACTCGTATCAATCAATCGAATTTGTTGAATAAATAGTCGTAATGATATAAATAAAGACAGATATATAGAATATTTACCAATTAGAATTAGCGTGTCGTGTATAACTCGTATGACCATGTTTGCTGAAACGTAATAAATCAAAGTATCTTGGACCTCTCTCATTCTCATGACCAGATCCAGAAGTGGATTGATTATTAAATTAAAAAAAATTCTGGTAAACCACTGATTCGTCTGGTGTCTACAATATATGATTCAGTTACTACTGATTTTACCAGATCGAAAATTGATAACGTTCAAAAAATTGATAGATCCAATGTCACATTCAGTAAAGATTTATGATACATGTATAGGGTGTACTCAATGTGTACGAGCCTGCCCCACAGATGTATTGGAAATGATACCTTGGGACGGATGTAAAGCTAAGCAAATTGCTCCTGCTCCAAGAACA